ACTAGTGTAGCTTATTAAAAGCGTAGCACTGAAAATGCTAAGATGAGAAGTAACATTTTCCGCAAGTACACCAGGTTTGGTCCTAGCCTCAGTATTAATTTGATTCAAACTTACACATGCAAGTTTCCGCACTCCAGTGCGATTGCCCTTACTTATCCCTTTAGAAATTAAGGAGCGGATATCAGGCTCGCCCCTGCAGCCCAAGACACCTTGCTCAGCCACGCCCCCACGGGACCTCAGCAGTGATTAATATTAGTAAATGAACGAAAGTTCGATCCAGTTATGGTTTTAAGGGCCGGTCAATCTCGTGCCAGCTACCGCGGTTATACGAGCGGCCCAAATTAATAAGATTAACGGCGTAAAGAGTGTATAAAGATGTAATCTTCCCCCTTTAAAGCTGAAATACTGCCCAACTGTTATACGTACTCGCATTAATGAAAAACAATTATGAAAATAGCTTTATATAAATAAGATATCTCGTATCACGATAGCTAAAAACCAAACTGGGATTAGATACCCCACTATGTTTAGCCTTAAACCTAGGTGTTTAAATTACCACAACACCCGCCAGAGAACTACGAGCGCCAGCTTAAAACCCAAAGGACTTGGCGGTGCCTTAGACCCCCCTAGAGGAGCCTGTTCTAGAACCGATAATCCCCGTTTAACCTCACCACCCCTTGCTATTACAGCCTATATACCGCCGTCGCCAGCTTGCCCTATGAAGGAAAAACAGCAAGCATAAAGAATTACCTCCAAAACGTCAGGTCGAGGTGTAGCATATGGGATGGGAAGAAATGAGCTACATTTTCTTTAAAGACTAACAGATAAATAATGAAATAAATTTGAAGTTGGATTTAGTAGTAAGAATTAAATAGTATATTAATCTGAAAACGGCTCTGAGGCGCGCACACACCGCCCGTCACTCTCCTCAATACTAACCTTATCTATTTATAATAAAATTTTACAATAAGAGGAGGCAAGTCGTAACATGGTAAGTGTACTGGAAAGTGCACTTGGAATCAAAATGTGGCTAAAAAGTACAGCATCTCCCTTACACAGAGGAAATACCCATGCAAATTGGGTCATTTTGAACTTTATAGTTAACCCAATAAATAAATTTTATATAAAAAACAAAATAAATAAAAATATAATAACCAAAACATTTGCCATTCTTAGTATAGGTGATAGAAAAGAAAATTGGAGTGATAAATCTAGTACCGCAAGGGAAAACTGAAATAGTAATGAAAAAATTAATAAATGTAATAAAAAGCAAAGATTACACCTTGTACCTTTTGCATCATGGTCTAGCCAGTCAAATCAGACAAAGTGAACTTAAGCCTGCCTCCCCGAAACTAGACGAGCTACTCCGAGACAGCAAACTCGTGCCAACCCTTCTCTGTAGCAAAAGAGTGGGAAGATTTCTGAGTAGAGGTGATAAACCTACCGAGCCTAGTGATAGCTGGTTAGTCAGGAAAAGAATTTTAGTTCTACATTAATTTCTCTTCAATTATTTTTAAACCATTAACATAAAATACAAGAAGAAATTAATAGTTATTCAAAAGAGGTACAACTCTTTTGAAAAAGGACACAACCTTAATAAAGCTGGATAAAGATTATATTAACCAAGGAATTTATTCATGTGGGCCTAGAAGCAGCCATCTTAATAGAAAGCGTTATAGCTCTAATAAATCTCAAACCTATTATAAAAATAATAATCCTTAATCCCCTCTTAATACTGACTTATTTTATTTTATAAAAGAATTTATGCTAGAATGAGTAACAAGAAAAAGATTTTCTCCTACTTACCCGTGTAAGTCAGAAAGAACAAATCACTGATAATTAACGAACCCAAACTGAGGGTATTACCCACCCACAAGACAAACAAGAAAAACAAGTAATCTTATATCGTTATTCCTACACAGGTGTAAACAAGGAAAGATTAAAAAAGAAGGAAGGAACTCGGCAAACACAAATTCCGCCTGTTTACCAAAAACATCGCCTCCTGAATATTATAGGAGGTCACGCCTGCCCTGTGACATTAGTTCAACGGCCGCGGTATCCTGACCGTGCGAAGGTAGCGTAATCACTTGTCTTTTAAATGAAGACCTGTATGAAAGGCACCACGAGATTTTACCTGTCTCCCTTCTTCAATCAATGAAATTGATCTATCCGTGCAGAAGCGGGTATAAAAACATAAGACGAGAAGACCCTATGGAGCTTAAAATGATATATCAATAAACATATTTATAACCCTCAGGGGATAAGCAATCAACTTAGCATGATAAAATTATTTTTGGTTGGGGCAACCACGGAGAATAAAATAACCTCCGTATCGATTGGGTAAAATTTTACCTAAAAACTAGAATTACGATTCTATTTAATAAAATATTTAACGAGCAATGACCCAGAAACTTCTGATCAATGAACCAAGTTACCCTAGGGATAACAGCGCAATCCTTTTCCAGAGTCCATATCGACGAAAGGGTTTACGACCTCGATGTTGGATCAGGACATCCTAATGGTGCAGCCGCTATTAAGGGTTCGTTTGTTCAACGATTAATAGTCCTACGTGATCTGAGTTCAGACCGGAGAAATCCAGGTCAGTTTCTATCTATGTAGTCGTTTCTCCTAGTACGAAAGGACCGGAGAAACAGAGCCTCTGTTATTAACACGCTCTATCTCAACCCTCTGCTATCCACTAAAAAGGATAAAGAGAGGCCCCAACAACCCTAAAATAGGGTATTATTAAGGTGGCAGAGCCAGGTAATTGCAAAAGCCCTAAATCCTTTATATCAGAGGTTCAAATCCTCTCCTTAATAATGTTACCTCTAATTAATACACTTATAATCATTATTCCTGTTTTACTAGCTGTTGCTTTCCTAACACTAGTTGAACGAAAGGTATTAGGTTATATGCAATATCGAAAAGGCCCTAATGTAGTTGGCCCATATGGCCTTCTTCAACCATTAGCTGATGGCCTAAAACTTTTTATTAAAGAACCAGTCCGACCCTCAACTTCTTCATCATTTTTATTTATATTAGCTCCAACTATAGCCTTAACACTAGCCTTAATTATATGAATACCCTTACCTCTACCTTATCCTCTTCTTGATCTTAACTTAACAATTTTATTTATATTATCTATCTCAAGTCTTACAGTATATTCTATTTTAGCATCAGGTTGAGCTTCTAATTCCAAATACGCTCTAATAGGGGCTTTACGAGCAGTTGCCCAAACTATTTCATATGAAGTTAGTCTTGGTTTAATTCTCCTATGTCTAATTATTCTCACTGGAGGGTATTCCCTCTCCTCTTTTAATATTACACAAGAAAACATCTGACTTCTTATCCCAGAATGACCTCTAGCTGCAATATGATATATTTCAACCCTAGCAGAAACTAATCGGGCTCCCTTTGATCTTACTGAAGGTGAATCAGAATTAGTCTCTGGCTTTAATGTCGAATATGCAGGCGGTCCCTTTGCTCTTCTCTTTCTAGCAGAATATGCTAATATTCTTATAATAAATACCCTTTCTGCTATTCTATTCATAGGAGCACTACACAATCCTTTAATACCTGAACTTACTACAATTAATCTCATATTAAAAACAACTATCCTATCTTTAATTTTCCTTTGAGTACGAGCAACCTACCCCCGTTTTCGTTATGACCAACTCATACATCTTATCTGAAAAAACTTCTTACCATTATCATTAGCTCTTATCCTATGACACGTATCAATTCCTATTTCCCTAGCAAGTATCCCACCATCCATATAATATAAGGAAATATGCCTGAATTATAGGATTACTTTGATAGAGTAAAAAATAGAGGTTAAAGTCCTCTCATTTCCTTAGAAAAATAGGACTTGAACCTATATAAAAGAGATCAAAACTCTTTATGTTTCCTTTACATTATATTCTAGTAAAGTCAGCTAATTAAGCTTTTGGGCCCATACCCCAAACATGTTGGTTAAAATCCTTCCTATACTAATGAATCCACTAACATTATCAATTTTCATTATAAGCCTAGGACTTGGTACAACAATTACTTTCTCTAGCTCACATTGATTACTTGCCTGAATAGGTTTAGAAATTAATACTCTTGCTATCACACCCCTTATAATTAAACAACAGCATCCCCGTGCTGTAGAAGCAACTACAAAATATTTTCTCACTCAAGCAGCTGCCTCTGCATTACTCCTATTTGCAAGTATAACTAATGCTTGAATAACCGGTCAATGAAGTATCTTAGAGATAGAAAATATAACTGCAATCACATTAATTACCTTAGCTCTCGCCCTAAAATTAGGTATCGCCCCAATACACTTTTGACTTCCAGAAGTCCTTCAAGGACTTGATTTAAAAACAGGATTAATTTTATCTACTTGACAAAAACTCGCTCCATTTATTATTCTAATTCAAATAGCCCCTGCACTTAATCCCAACATCATAATCTCCTTAGCTATTATCTCTACACTGATTGGAGGTTGAGGAGGACTTAATCAGACTCAACTACGAAAAATCCTAGCCTACTCTTCAATTGCTCATTTAGGATGAATAATCATTATTCTCCATTATTCTCCTAATATCGCTATACTTAATCTAGTATTATATTTAGTTATTACTTCAACTATCTTCTTACTTTTTAATTTAACTAACTCCACAACAATTAATTCTATCTCCATAACTACAACAAAAAATCCCATTATTACTATTCTTATTATAATAACACTATTATCCTTAGGAGGTTTACCTCCATTAACCGGATTTATACCAAAATGATTAATCCTTCAAGAACTCGCTCATCAAGAATTATTCTTAGTAGCTACAATCATAGCAATAACAACTCTACTAAGCCTATTCTTCTATCTTCGTCTTACCTATTCAACTACTTTAACTATAACTCCTAATTCAATAAATATAATATCTTCATGACTAACAAAAAAGAATCTAAAACCAATTATTCCATTACTTTTTCCTTTAACAACAATACTTCTCCCACTAACCCCTATATTATATTTCTCTTTACAATAGAAATTTAAGTTAACTAAACTAAAAGCCTTCAAAGCTTTAAATAGAAGTTAAAATCTCCTAATTTCTGCTTAAGATTTATAGGACTTTATCCTATATATTCTGAATGCAACCCAGATACTTTAATTAAGTTAAAACCTCTCTAGGTGAGTAAGCATCGATCTTACAAACTCTTAGTTAACAGCTAAGTATTCAAACCACCGAACATCCACCTAGGTCCTTCCTCCCGCCTTTCTAGGCGGGTAGAGGCGGGAGGAAGCCCCGGAAGGTCCTCTCTTCATTTCCGGAGTTGCAATCCGATGTGAATTTCACTACAAGGCTTGATAAGAAGAGGAACTACCCTCTGTAAACGGATTTACAATCCGCCACTTAAACTCAGCCATCTTACCTGTGACCATTAATCGTTGACTTTTTTCTACAAATCATAAAGATATTGGCACCCTCTACTTACTTTTTGGTGCCTGGGCAGGAATAGTTGGTACTGCCCTTAGTCTATTAATTCGAGCTGAACTAAGCCAGCCTGGAGCATTAATAGGCGATGACCAAATCTATAATGTTATTGTTACTGCACATGCCTTTGTAATAATTTTCTTTATAGTTATACCCATTATAATCGGAGGTTTTGGAAACTGATTAATCCCTTTAATAATCGGTGCACCTGATATAGCTTTCCCACGAATAAATAATATAAGTTTCTGATTATTACCTCCCTCCTTTCTTCTTCTCTTAGCCTCTGCAGGAGTTGAAGCTGGAGCAGGAACAGGTTGAACTGTCTATCCACCACTAGCTGGCAACCTTGCACATGCCGGAGCATCTGTAGATTTAACTATCTTCTCTTTACATTTAGCAGGTATCTCATCTATTTTAGCTTCTATTAATTTTATCACAACAATTATTAACATAAAACCCCCATCTATCACGCAATATCAAACACCTTTATTTGTATGATCAATCCTTATTACTACGATTCTTCTCCTACTTTCTCTACCTGTCCTAGCTGCAGGTATCACCATACTACTTACTGATCGTAATCTCAATACAACATTCTTTGATCCAGCTGGAGGAGGAGATCCTATTTTATACCAACACTTATTCTGATTTTTCGGCCATCCTGAAGTTTATATTTTAATCCTACCTGGTTTCGGTATAATCTCTCATGTAGTCACATACTACTCAGGTAAAAAAGAACCCTTTGGTTATATAGGTATAGTATGAGCTATGATAGCAATCGGACTTCTAGGTTTTATTGTTTGAGCTCATCATATATTTACTGTCGGTATAGATGTTGATACACGAGCCTATTTCACTTCTGCTACTATAATTATTGCCATCCCTACAGGTGTCAAAGTTTTCAGCTGATTAGCCACACTTCATGGCGGAAATATCAAATGAGACACTCCTATATTATGAGCTCTTGGTTTTATTTTCCTATTTACAGTAGGCGGACTTACAGGAATTGTCTTAGCTAATTCTTCTTTAGATATCGTCCTCCATGATACCTACTATGTAGTTGCTCATTTTCATTATGTTCTCTCCATAGGAGCTGTATTCGCTATTATAGCTGGCCTTGTACACTGATTTCCATTATTTACAGGCTATACACTTCATGAAACTTGAACTAAAATTCACTTTGGTCTTATATTTATTGGAGTAAACTTAACATTTTTCCCTCAACACTTTTTAGGTTTAGCTGGTATACCACGACGATACTCTGATTATCCTGATGCTTATACCTTATGAAACTCAGTATCATCTATTGGCTCTCTAATATCTTTACTTGCCGTTATTCTATTCTTATTTATTCTTTGAGAAGCCTTTGCTTCTAAACGAACTCTATCTCATGTTATAATATCTTCTACAAATAATGAATGACTTCATGGATGCCCCCCACCTCATCATACATTTGAAGAACCTGCTTTCGTTCAAATTCAAGTAAACAAGAAAGGAAGGAATTGAACCCCCATATTTTAGTTTCAAGCTAAAAACATATACCACTCTGCCACTTTCTTAATTTATAAAGTACTAGTAAATACATTACATTATTTTGTCAAGATAAAATTATGAGTTAAAATCTCATGTACTTTATAATGGCACACCCCTCCCAATTAGGATTTCAAGATGCAGCATCTCCAGTAATAGAAGAACTCTTACATTTTCATGACCATACCCTAATAATTGTCTTTTTAATTAGCACACTCGTACTTTATATTATTACAGTTATGGTTTCAACTAAACTTACAAATAAATTTATTTTAGACTCTCAAGGAATTGAAATTGTTTGAACAATTTTACCTGCTATTATTTTAATCTCAATTGCCTTACCCTCATTACGTATTTTATATTTAATAGACGAAATTATTAATCCCCACTTAACAATCAAAGCTGTTGGCCACCAATGATACTGAAGCTACGAATATACTGATTACGAAAATCTAGAATTTGATTCTTATATAATTCAAACACAAGACCTCTCTCCTGGTCAATTCCGTCTTCTAGAAACGGATCATCGTATAGTGATCCCAATAGAGTCTCCAATTCGAATCCTAGTCTCAGCAGATGATGTTCTACACTCCTGGACAGTACCAGCCCTGGGTGTTAAAATAGACGCTGTTCCTGGTCGCCTTAATCAAACTGCCTTCCTTGTAACTCGACCTGGGGTATTCTATGGACAATGTTCAGAAATTTGTGGTGCCAATCACAGTTTTATACCTATTGTAGTTGAAGCAGTACCCTTACAGCACTTTGAAAACTGATCTCTATTAACATTAGAAGAAAACTCATCAAGAAGCTAAAAGATGTTAGCGTTAGCCTTTTAAGCTAAAAATTGGTGCTTCCAACCACCCTTGATGAATGCCACAACTTAATCCTCACCCATGATTTATAATCTTCTTATTTACATGAATTATTTTCTTAACTATTTTACCCAATAAAATTTATAAACATACCTATACTAATAAACCCTCCATTAATATTACATTACCTAAACTAAATAATTGAAATTGACCATGAATCTAAGCTTTTTTGATCAATTTATAAGTCCAACCCTAATAAATATCCCACTTTTAGCCTTAGCTTTAACTTTACCATGACTTATCTACCCTTCCCTAACTAATCGATGATTAAATAATCGACTTATCACACTACAAACCTGATTTATTAGTTTATTTCTTAATCAACTCCTTTCTCCTATCAACAAAAAAGTTCATAAATGAGCAATAATATTCTGTTCTTTATTACTTCTATTAATTACCTTAAATCTACTAGGCTTATTACCTTACACCTTTACACCAACAACTCAACTATCAATAAATTTAGGTTTAGCTACTCCTCTATGACTAGCTACTGTTCTAGTAGGTTTAATTAATCAACCAACTATGGCTCTTGGTCATCTACTTCCAGAAGGAACACCAACACCCTTAATCCCTATACTAATCATTATCGAAACTATTAGTCTTATAATTCGTCCCGTAGCCTTAGCTGTTCGACTAACTGCTAATTTAACAGCTGGACATCTCTTAATACAACTTATTGCTACCGCAGCTTTTGTATTAATAAATTCAATACCTACAGTAGCTTTACTAACTTCATTAGTTCTATTCCTTCTCACATTACTAGAAGTAGCTGTAGCAATAATTCAAGCTTATGTCTTTGTTCTTCTTCTAAGTTTATATCTACAAGAAAATACCTAATGACACACCAAGCACATGCATACCACATAGTAGACCAAAGTCCTTGACCTTTAACAGGGGCAATTGCTGCCCTACTAATGACCTCAGGTTTAGCTATCTGATTCCATTATAACTCTTTTATTCTACTCTCTATTGGATTTTTATTACTACTACTTACAATAATTCAATGATGACGAGATGTAATTCGAGAAAGTACTTTCCAAGGCCATCATTCACTACCTGTTCAAAAAGGACTACGATGAGGTATAATCCTATTTATTACCTCTGAAGTATTTTTCTTTTTAGGTTTCTTTTGAGCATTCTACCACTCTAGTTTAGCCCCAACTCCTGAATTAGGAAATTGTTGACCTCCAACAGGAATTTTACCACTTAATCCGTTTGAAGTTCCCCTTCTTAATACGGCTATTCTACTAGCTTCAGGTGTTACTATCACATGAGCACACCATAGCCTAATAGAAGGCTCTCGAAAAGAAATAACACAAGCCCTTACTCTAACTGTAATCTTGGGTGTTTACTTCACTCTACTTCAAGCTATAGAATATTATGAAGCACCTTTTACAATTTCTGATGGTGTATATGGATCCACATTCTTTGTAGCTACTGGTTTCCACGGCTTACATGTGATTATTGGTACAACATTTCTTGCAGTTTGTTTAATACGACAAATTCAATTTCACTTTACTTCAATACATCATTTTGGTTTTGAAGCTGCTGCATGATATTGACACTTTGTAGATGTTGTTTGACTTTTCCTTTATGTATCAATCTATTGATGAGGCTCATAAATCTTTCTAGTATAAATTTTACAAATGACTTCCAATCATTTAATCTTGGTTTAAACCCAAGGAAAGATAATGAATTTAATCATTTTAATTTTTATTATTTGTTTTACACTATCTTTAATTCTAGCTACCATTGCTTTCTGAGTTCCTCAGTTTAAACCTAACACTGAAAAACTCTCGCCATATGAGTGTGGTTTTGACCCACTGGGCTCTGCCCGACTACCTTTTTCATTACGCTTCTTTTTAGTAGCAATTCTTTTCTTACTATTCGATCTTGAAATTGCTCTTCTACTTCCTCTCCCTTGAAGTAATCAACTATCTTCTCCTACATTAACTCTAGCTGCATCTCTTTTTATTATTATTTTACTTACTTTAGGTTTAATCTATGAATGAATACAAGGAGGATTAGAATGAGCAGAATAGATGTTTAATCTAAATAAGAATATTGATTTCGACTCAATAAATCGTGATGAAAATCCACGAACATCTTATGACACCTATACATTTTACATTCACCTCCGCCTTTATTCTAAGTTTACTTGGTCTTACAATTCATCGCACCAGTCTTCTCTCAGCACTCCTTTGTCTAGAAGGTATAATACTTACTTTATATATTGCCTTAACTTTATGATCAGTTGAAAATAGTTCATCCGCATATTTAATAAGTCCGTTAATCTTATTAGCATTTTCAGCATGTGAAGCATGCACAGGTCTTAGTCTTTTAATCGCCACTACCCGCACTCATGGTAATAATCATCTTCAAAATCTAAATTTATTACAATGTTAAAAATCTTAATTCCAACTCTAATATTAATAATCACTTCATCATTATCACCTAAAAAATGACTATGAATTACAACAACCTCCCATGCTTTTATTATTGCAACTATTTCACTAATTTGATTCAAATGAGATAATGAGACAGGATGATCATTTACTAACGGATTTATAGGAGTAGACCCTTTATCATCCCCATTAATAATCTTAACATGTTGACTTCTACCATTAATACTATTAGTCAGCCAAAATCATTTAAAAACTGAACCTATTAATCGTCAACGAATCTATATTATTATACTAATTACTCTTCAAGTATCCTTAATTATAGCATTCAGTTCTATAGAAATAATTATATTTTATATTATATTTGAAACCACTCTTATTCCAACTCTAATTTTAATTACTCGTTGGGGGAATCAAAAAGAACGCCTGAATGCAGGTATCTACTTCCTATTCTACACCCTAGCTGGCTCTCTACCCCTATTAATTGCCCTTCTTACTATACAAAATTATATACATTCTTTATCACTAATAATTATCCCCTTTTCCCCAAATCAAATAAACAACTGAGCCAATATTTTATGATGAACAGCATGCCTTATTGCTTTTTTAGTTAAAATACCCTTATACGGAGTACATCTTTGATTACCTAAAGCACATGTAGAAGCCCCAATCGCTGGATCTATAATCCTAGCAGCTATCCTACTAAAGCTCGGAGGTTATGGTATAATACGAATTATTATTACCCTTAATCCCTTAACCAAAGATTACTCATACCCCTTTATTATCCTCGCCATTTGAGGCGTCGTAATAGCGGGTTCAATTTGTCTCCGCCAAACAGACCTGAAATCCCTAATTGCCTATTCCTCAGTAAGTCATATAGGTCTAGTTACTGCAGCCATTCTTATTCAAACTCCATGAAGTTTTATAGGAGCCATAGTACTTATAATCTCCCATGGACTTATTTCATCTGCCTTATTCTGTTTAGCTAATACTAACTATGAACGAATTCATAGCCGAACTCTTCTATTAGCACGAGGCACTCAAACAATTTTACCTTTAATAGCATCCTGATGATTCTTAACCAACCTAGCTAATCTAGCTCTACCACCTTCCACTAATTTATTAGGGGAATTAATAATCATTACATCCTTATTCTCTTGATCTATGTGAACATTAATCTTAACAGGATTTGGTACTTTAATCACAGTCTGCTATTCACTTTACTTATTTCTCATAACACAACGAAGTATTACTCCATCCCATTTAACTATTATTACCCCTTCTCATACACGAGAGCATTTGATAATTAGTCTTCATTTAATTCCAGCTCTTTTATTAATCCTCTCTCCTAACCTAATCTTAAGCTGAACATAACAGATATAGTTTAACCAAAACAATAAATTGTGGTTTTATAAATAAAAGTTAAAATCTTTTTACCTGTCGAGCAAGACTTGGAAGTGTAAAGAACTGCTAATTCTTAAACCCATAGTTCAATTCTATGGCTTACTTAATTTCTAAAAGATAATAGTCATCTATTGGTCTTAGGAACCAAAAACTCTTGGTGCAATCCCAAGTAGAAGTAATGAATAATATTTTTAATTCTACTTACTTTATTATATTACTATTACTTTTTTATCCCTTAATTATACCTATCTGCCAAAAATCTTTTGATAAAAATCTAGAAAATCATGTTAAATTAGCTATTAAATTAAGCTTTTTTATTAGCCTTATTCCTCTTATAATCTTTATTGACCAAGGAGTTCAAACTATTATCACTAATATTTCATGAATTAATCTTCCTTCTTTTAATATTAACCTAAGCTTTAAATTTGATATATACTCAATTATATTTACATCTGTAGCTCTTTACGTTACATGATCCATTCTTGAATTTACATCATGATATATATCCTCTGACCCAAATATTAATCGTTTCTTTAAATATCTTCTTTTATTCCTTATCACAATAATTATTTTAGTTACAGCTAATAACATACTCCAACTCTTTATTGGCTGAGAAGGTGTTGGAATTATATCGTTCTTATTAATTGGCTGATGATATGGACGAGCTGATGCCAATACTGCTGCATTACAAGCTGTAATCTATAATCGAGTAGGAGATATTAGTCTTATTCTTAGTATAATCTGATTAGCCACAAACTTAAACTCATGAGAAATCAGCCAAATTATAATTTTATCAAAAGAAATTGATATAACAATTCCTCTTTTAGGTTTAATTCTAGCTGCAATAGGTAAATCCGCTCAATTTGGACTTCATCCATGGCTCCCCTCAGCCATGGAGGGTCCCACACCGGTATCTGCCCTACTTCATTCTAGTACTATAGTCGTAGCTGGTATTTTTCTTCTCATCCGTCTTCACCCTTTATTTAATAATAATAAAGAAATCTTAACTATCTGCTTATGTTTAGGAGCATTAACTACTTTATTTACTGCTATTTGTGCTTTAACTCAAAATGATATCAAAAAAATTATTGCCTTTTCCACTTCTAGCCAACTAGGATTAATAATAGTTACAATTGGTTTAAACCAACCCTACCTAGCTTTCCTTCATATCTGTACTCACGCCTTCTTTAAAGCTATATTATTTCTCTGCTCTGGTTCAATTATTCATGCCCTCAATAATGAACAAGATATCCGTAAAATAGGTGGCCTAAATAATATTTTACCTTTTACTTCTTCTTGTATAATATTAGGAAGTTTAGCCTTAACTGGTATACCTTTTCTTGCTGGATTTTTTTCTAAAGATGCCATTATCGAATCTCTTAACACCTCTTATTTAAACGCCTGAGCCCTACTCCTTACTTTAATCGCAACATCATTTACTGCTGTTTATAGCCTACGATTAATTACTTTTACTATAATCAATTACCCCCGATATCCCTCAATCTTACCTATAAATGAAAACTCTAAACACTTAAAAAATCCTATCAAACGCTTAGCTTATGGTAGTATCATAGCTGGTTTCATTATTACCTCTAATATTCCACATAATAAAACTCTTATCATAACTATACCATTAACTATAAAACTCCTAGCAATCATTATCACCATTATTGGACTTATACTAGCATTAGAATTAGCTAATTTAACAACTAAACAACTTAAAATTTTACCCAATATAAATACATATAACTTCTCTAATATACTAGGTTACTTTCCACCTATCATCCATCGCTTATTCCCAAAAATTAATTTAAAATGAGGACAAACCATTGCAACTCATATAATAGATCTCTCTTGATATGAAAAAACAGGACCTATAATAATAAAATCAAATCAAAAAACTATTAAAATTCTTCATACACCCCAAAAAGGCATAATTAAAACTTACTTAACTCTATCACTTATTTCTATAATTATTATCCTATTATTTTACTCAAATTAAACTACCCGTAATGCTCCTCGACCTAATCCCCGAATTAGTTCAAGTACTACAAAAAGAGTTAAAAGAAGAACTCATCCAGCTAAAAATAATAACATAATACCATCAGAATATATCAAAGATGTACCACTTAAATCCCCTCGTCATAAACTAAAATTATTCAATTCATCTACTCCTATTCAATGCATTATATTCCATCCTCCAAAAAAATAATAAACTCCTACCCCAACTCCCAATAAATACATCATCACATTAACCAAAACTGGTCAATCTAACCAACTTTCTGGATAAGGTTCAGCAGTTAACGCTGCAGAATAAACAAAAACAACCAATATTCCCCCTAAATAAATTAAAAATAAAACAAAAGATAAAAAAGAAGTACCATGACTAGCTAATAAACCACAACCAATAGCAGCTGATATTACTAATCCAAAAGCAGCAAAATAAGGAGATGGATTTGAAGCTACCCCCACTAACCCGATAATAAAACATATAAGTATTAATATTACAAAATAAATCATTATTTTTATCTAGACTCTAACTAGAACCAATGACCTGAAAAATCACCGTTGTTATTCAACTACAAAAACTAAATGACCCAAAACCTGCGAAAAACACACCCCATTTTAAAAGCTATTAATCATATATTAATTGATCTCCCTGCTCCAACTAATATTTCTGCATGATGAAATTTTGGATCCTTATTAGCTCTTTGTTTAGCTATACAAATTGTAACTGGCCTATTTCTAGCCATGCATTATACTGCAGATATTTCAACTGCCTTTTCATCAGTAATCCATATTTGTCGAGATGTAAATTATGGTTGACTTATGCGCAACGTACATGCGAATGGAGCCTCCCTATTTTTCATTTGTTTATATCTTCATGTAGGTCGAGGTATTTATTATGGATCCTACCTATTTAAAGAATTATGAAACGTTGGTGTTATCTTATTTATTCTTGTAATAATAACAGCATTTGTAGGTTATGTATTACCATGAGGTCAAATATCCTTCTGAGGTGCCACTGTAATTACTAATCTCTTATCAGCTATTCCATTTATTGGTAATATACTAGTTCAATGAATTTGAGGTGGTTTCTCAGTAGATAATGCTACATTAACACGATTCTTTGCCTTTCACTTTATATTACCTTTTATTATTGCAGCAATAACCATTATCCATATTATTTTTCTTCATGAATCTGGTTCTAACAACCCCACCGGTCTCAACTCTAACACGGATAAAATTTCCTTCCACCCTTATTTCACATATAAAGACATACTAGGTTTCGCATTTATTATTTCTATCCTATTATCTATCGCTCTATTTTCTCCCAATCTACTTGGAGATCCAGAAAATTTTACTCCGGCAAACCCGCTAGTTACCCCTCCCCATATCAAACCAGAATGATATTTTTTATTTGCTTACACTATCCTCCGATCCATCCCCAACAAACTTGGCGGAGTTTTAGCCCTTATCTTTTCCCTACTTGTCCTCTTTCTTTTACCTTTACTACACACATCAAAACAACGAACAAATATATTTCGCCCTTTAACTCAAGTTATTTTCTGATTTATAGTTGCCAACATATTCATCTTAACCTGAATTGGAGGTCAGCCTGTAGAAAATCCCTTTACACTAATCGGTCAAATTACCTCTATTATCTATTTTAGCTTGTTCCTTGTCGTTTTTCCCCTACTCGGTTTATTAGAAAATAAACTGCTTAATTAAAATTGTTATAGTAGCTTAATACAAAGCTCTGGTCTTGTAAACCAAAGACTGAAGGTTAAGACCCTTCCTAAAACATCAAAAAAGAAAGATTTGAACTTTCACCCTTGGTCCCCAAAACCAAGATTATCTTTAAACTATTTTCTGGTCTCTTCCCTACCAAAAAGCATGTTGATCACATACTATGCTTAATACTCATTAATTGACTATCTACATTGTCGCATTACTATGATTAGTCCGCATATCTATATTAGACTCATTTTCATTACACTAAAAACTTACCCCTCATTAATCTAAGTAGAACATTACCTTCACACTATTTTTATTGACCTCATAACAGCGGTATAAAATATTCATAACATATAAATTATTATATAACATTTACTCTACACTCCACATTTGACATCATCGCCCTGTTCTTTCTGCCTCTAGAAACATCAACTCTCATGATAATAAATTAATTGACTCACCCCTTATTTGCTTAACATAATACTATTAATTGAGCATACTACTCTCTATTTACTATCTAAGTATTACATTATCTATGAATTAGATAATTACCTATGAGGGCGGTAAGAAATAATCAACTTTGAATATATTCCCACGGTGTACGGTTTGTAGGACATTCCTGGTGTATCCCCTAATATTGCTTAAATGCTGGCATTTGATTAATGGTGTGAATACATTCACTACTTTGCCGCGTCAAGATTTACTCATAGGCGGTTGGTTTTTTTTTTTAGGGGGGGATCTTGAAGCTATGTAACTAGTACGCTTCGCATCCGCTCTGCGATCAACAGGCAGAACACTATTTTTCTGATCGCGCATTCCTCGACATTTCATCTTTTTATAATAGTTTACTGGGGATTTCGACATTTATGAAACGAATAACACCTTTGCTAAGGCCGTTAAATTATTAAGGATGGAGAATACAAAATTGAGAGATAAAATAAATTTAAAGAATACATTCTTATACGTTATTAGTGAGATAAGGAGTTTCAATGAATGACTTCGTATGCAAAACACTACTAAATACTAATTTCACTTTGTCGGACATAAGGTGAGCCTAAAAAACCAACTTCTATATAAGTGCCCCGGGTGTCGGAGATCAGATATTTTTTTTTAAGAATTAATTGAGTCCTAACGAGAAGAATATTTTTCTGTTATTTTCTTGTGGGCCCTATGAAAGGAATAAATTTTATGACGAAACCCCCCCTACCCCCCGTAAAAGCTAATATTCAAGATTGTATCGAGAAACCCCAAAACCGAGAACCGAATACAGCTTTTTTTATAGCGAAATGAAAATGCGTGCTATACATTGTAACACATGTTGCAAAAAAAAA